TCTAAATAAGTCAGATCGGTGCGGGAAAAACTCCTAAATCAGTAAATCCGGAAGTTCCTTCCTTCCCCAGAGTTCTTCCTTCGTTGAGGGTTGGCACAAAAGCAGCAGATATTGAAACTAATAGCAAAGAAGGCTAGGCTCCTCGAACCAGATTCTAATTCTATTAGATCTTATACCGTAATTCGCTAATCTCGATGAAAGAGCAGGTAACTACATAAGGCAGCTTTCCCCGCTCTGTCTTCTCTACTTCGGGTACTTACTCGTGCACGGAATCAAAGAAGAGGAGGTTGCCTGATGGGACGTCGGCCTTTTCTAAGGACTTTGCCGAGTTGGGTTCTATTAATAATAATAAGTTCCAGGTAAGATGCTGACTTTGCCGGGGTTGAACCCCTCTCTTCTAGTGGCTGCCCTTCCTCCAAGACTTGAATCAGTAAGAGCTTTTCTATACTATGCTGCCTTTGGCCTTGCGCCTGGTCTTTCTTCTTTATTGCCTTGGCCTTTCACCGGATATGAAAGACCTCGACCGATAGTCCGAGGGGCGTAGCGGAGAGATTGCCATTAGACTGTAAGGGTAGGGTACCGAACACAGGTAGCTTTACTGACTAATGGAAGTTTTCCACTCAATTGACCAGTGTATGGGGATTTTATTCAAGACGACCAACGAGAGAGAGTCAGGGTAGCAGCGGAGTTGGAAAGCTCAGTGAGTTTTCACTCTATTTACAAGTACAAGTGGAGGGGCATAGGTAATCCCGTACCGATGCGACTAGACACCGCCGGAAACTGGCGATCAAGTCTACGAGCCAGCAAGAAAGATGATAAAAAGATCAACGCCTACTTGCTCATGTATCATGTCATTCTTACTGACTGTACCATCACAACAAGGGATTTTTCTCGGAAAGGTCAAAACCTTCAATCCTGAATTGCTAGTTTCTCGTCCGACGGGGATAAGTCGGAAACAAGGCTGGAAGAACTCTTCTTCATGGAGACGGAGAAGTTGAGAAGCTCCCTTTGGTCCCCTCTTCTCCCTCTTCGGGAGAGATTCCTCTCCGTGCCTCATCGTTAGTGATGAACTCTTCCGAACAGATTTTCTCTATCACTTCTGTTCGGGAATCTAGGTCCTGCAGGATTGGATATGCTACTTTTTCTCTTTGGAATTCCTCCTCCGCTAAGGAACTTATTTATTTTTTAATAGATAAGTTTTCTTTAAATAGTCGGTCCTTCACCTTCAGCTGCTGCTGAATAGCGTCCGCTGACGCAAATAAATAAGGAACTACAAAACCCTTGTATAACACCTGGATATAAAGATAGGTTATTAAATACACTAAGTAGAATAATAAGATTACTACAAAATCAAATTGGATTTTATTATTCTTCTACTCGGCCTTTTTTCGCTGTGTGAACAAGGTTTTAGTATGTATTGGCATTCTGGGCAGGTCGCAATAAGTCGCTAGTCGAAGGTTTAGACCAATTCATCACCATCTTGCCCGCTTCCAATTGATGACTGGCTATTATATAAGTGACAGGTGCACGATCGACTTTGCACCTTCCATTCTTCGGTCCTTCGTCTATCGCCTTGGTATAAAAGCCTTGATCCGTCTTCGGCTTCGATTCGTTATGCTCAGAAGCTCGAACAAGCCCTAAAATCTCTTGCCGCCTAAAACTCTGCCAAGAGAGCGCTGCTTTACGTTTGATCCTATGTGCCCAGAGAATGCTATGCGTTCTCCACTTTCGGATCTCGCAAAGAGAGAACGTGTTTTTTCCTCTAACTTTCTCTCTCATTCGAAAAACGAAGAAAGCGGGCTTTGCCCCAGCTACCGCTATCCTTGGGAAACCAAAAGAGCTACCGAAGGAAAGGGATGCAGTCTCTCCCTTGGCCTTTGGAGAGGAGAAGGCAGAGAAGAAAACGTCCTTCGCGCAAGTTTTTTTGCTTCCTGCGCCCTTACTAGTAAAGTGGCTCTTCGACCAAGAAGGCATTCTGGTAGGAAGGCCGACCACTACATAAACCGCCATCAGTCCAGGAGAGAAGCAAGCTACCTTTCTTTGATCCACCTTCCCGGGCAGGGAAGAGAACGCAAATGGACCGCGGACGGTGGTCGTGGTAGATTCGAGTCTCTTTTTCGGCGGAGCGAACTCTTCTATCGTGTTGCATTTTCTCTGGTGGGCCCCCCCTTTCCATCGTACTGGAGCGATTCGAGAAGAACGATTAGGGTCATATTCTATCCTTTCTACAATGCCCATAGACGAAGTGCTTCGTTTCAGATCAATTCTTCGCTGCAATCGCTTCGATCCACCCCCTCGGTGAAAAAGAGTAATACGTCCTGAAGAATTCCTACCAGCAGACTTCCCTGTACTCAAAGTGAATTGTCTAAGTGCTCTCCTTTCTCTCATTGTCTATCTCGTAATCATTCGATTCTCAATTCAAGCTAGCTCCTACTCCTCCTTCTCTTTTAGGATAGGATCGTCGTTGGTCCTTCGGTCATTGTATAGTGAGAAAGATGCCTCACTGCACACTTTCTATAGTTGTCTTCGAAATCGGCTACATGCGATAGAGCTATGTGTACACCGCCGCATCGAGACTCTCTTTCGAAAGTGAGATCACCACCGGCTTGTTGAAGAGGGAAAGCTCACTCAACAATTAATTGCAGCTAGCGCGCTTGACTAATAAGATAGAAAGGGGCAAGCTAAAACAAACCTACTCCTAACAGCTGGGTCGAAGTATTGCATTCTCCATCCGCCCGACAGCAGCAGAGGGGGTTCGATTCCCGTTATACGCGATGTGGCGAAAAAGACGGATTCAACGAGATATGCCTTGCCTGCATTAAGATTTCAAACTTGTCGTCTACTTTCAGGAAATGTTTGGAACAGAGAACTTACAATAATACAACGCCGCATTCTCAAAAGATTGAGAAACAAGAAGAGATCTATTAAGAGAAAGATTTATTCGAGAAAAAATCTTAACAGTTACATTCAATCACAAACTACACGAAAGTTGTCCCTTTTTCATGGAGATTTACCCATCACAGAGATGCACAGAAGAAGAAAACGATCATATATCCCTTTTCTACTCAATCCAGAAACAAGATCGGACGTTATTCCGGTTCGTCTCCATTTTCGTGAAACTATTCCTCAAGCAAGGCAGCCGATAAGTCATCGAAGGGTTTGTGTGAATAATAGAATGGTAAACATTATTCATTTTAAAGTGTCCCACGGTGATATAATATCTTTTCAAGAAAATGATGCGAGAACCCGCGGTGAAGAAATAAGGAGATCTTTCTATATCGAAATATCAGTTGAAAAATTCATAGGAAAATTTCTGGATCGCCCGGTCAGAATGTGGAGAAGAACCAAAACAGAATGGTTCCGAAAACTCAAAACTAAGAAGGAATGCCGCCTACTACTAAAATCCAAGTTTTTGCAACAGTTGCGTTCTTCTATGCAAGAAGAAGACACAAAGAAGTTTGGATCCAAAAAAGTATGCTTAGGCAGTTATTTCGATGAGCACAACAGAATGAAGAGGAATTTGTATCATTTCAAATCCCTATTCTTATCGAAGAGAAGGAACGAGAAAAACCGAAATATTCATATTCCTACTCAAACAAGAAATCCTATAGTTTACAACTCTTCTTTATATAGTAATTCGACCTATTGCTCCGCATCCCCCCATCAGTTTACTATGAATAGAAAAAGAAAGAATAGAAAAATAAAAAGAATCGAACTACCTACTCATTATTCGGAGGTGAATCATAGAACACCAAAAGCTGTGGTATCTTATGGACCTAACATAGGTCACATCCCTCACGACATAAGATTGAAAGATCCAAACCTTCTTCTTCGGAGCGGAAACGAACGTGGCCAAAACATATAAAGATCGGCGTAGTCGCTCATAAGGGACATATCTATCCGGGTCTAGATCGATTCATAGATAGATCTCTCTCCATATAGATAGGTCGTGGATAGAGATAAAGATAGGGATCCATCTAGATCTTGAATCACTATTTCCATTTTTTTCGATTGATTGCCTTTTTTTTGTTTTTGACCACAAGTTTGAAATCTTAATGCAGGGCAGGGAAATATCGTTTTTCAATTATTATATATATTAGGGTCGGAGCGTAGACGAAGCGAGCAGAGCCCAGGAAACAGGGAAGCCCGTCATAAAGCAGTCGACTAGAAGTAGAAGACTGCTGGCCTGAGAGAAGGCGGCCTCTCTCGGGAAACATGGGAAAATTTCTCTTCTTTCTTTTTGATTTTGTGGGTAGGTTCAGTAAGAGCAGAGGAGATCAGATACACGGAAACGAGGACCTTCGAGCACAAATATTGGACCGGGAAGAAAAAAGGGGAAAAAAGGAAAGTCTAAGTACGTATGGCACGAAAAGGAAATCCAATTTCGGTAAGACTTGATCTGAATCGTAGTTCAGATTCAAGTTGGTTCAGTGAGGGCGACCGCGAAAGTCACCGAATGGGTCAGTCTTTTCCTTCAGTTTGTCCCAGATTTTAAATAGAAAAAGGCGTGGGAGGACGTTGCGGATGTCCGGGGCGGACACGACTTCTTCTATTCTAAGGCTAGAAGACCACTGAAAGACACCCAGGACTAGAGCATGTCGTGAAAGAAGCACACTGGGCGGGCGTGCTTCGACCGTGTCTCCGGGGCACAGTTGAATATAGATATCATGAACGCGAGGTGCAGGATACCAGGCCGAGAAACCCGGGCAACCACTCCCCTATGTGCCAATCGCTAGCGCATCCAGGGCCCCGGCGCCCAGCTCAGCTGGAGAGGCCTAGCCTGATCTGAGAAGTGCTAATTCGGTTCGGATAGACTTCATTCAAGAATGCCGCCGCCCTTGGAATCAATAAGAAAAGAAGTGCTAAGTTTCAGATCAGTGAATAACCCGAAACGAAAGAAGAGACATTTCTCGCTCGGCGCCTAAAGCGCACTATGCTCCGCTTCAACAAACAAATGAGAGTTTTCGGTGGAACCGGTGAACCACGCGAGCTGGTTAGATGCGTGGGACAGAGGGCTCGTAGTACCTGCTAGCGCAGCTATGCAGTAGAAGGGAAGGAGCCTAAATCGACCCCCTTCCTTCTTTTTTTTTCTTTGAAAAAAAAAGCAGTACAAGGAAACTTTTATTTAAGTCGGATGAGACTAAGCAGCTACCGACCGTTCCGACGCGCCCTTGACCTATCTTGATAAAAAAAAAGCAAAAACCTATCTGGGGAGCCTAGTTTAAGCTGTCAAACAAATGATAGAATGGAAAATAAAGAATAACCACTAGTAGGGATATGGGTGGAGTCTCGCTCAGTAAAGAGAGTTGTAGATTCGTAAAAGAGGAGCCTTTACTTTCTATCTTATTAGTCAAGCGCGCTAGTTGCAATCAAACTAAACTAAAGCAAGAAGTGATAAAATAAAGTTGACTTTGAGAAAGAGAAAGAAGGGCAACTTTTTAGATTCGTTTCTTAGTAAAGGCGCGTTAGCGCATCCGTTTTCTTGCTCGTTAGCGGCTTTAGTTTTCAATAAAGGATGTTTAGGCTTTTCTAATAAGATAGAAAGGGCCTTTCCTTTCAAATGACAACTGCCTCTTCTTGCTGCGAGGGCGTTGCACGAAACCAAACCGCCCCCCGCCCGATCAAGTACCAGTTGCTTCGCTGGTAGGTCCACTTAGGTTAGGGGGCATTGTCCCTCAGTTCTTACCAACCTCCGGTGTGTAATCGACATCTTGCTAGCTATAACTCGGTCGAATAAGAATCATTGATTCCCTCTGCTGTCAATTTCTTATTCATTCATGGCGCTCGGCCGGTGCTCCTTTCTCATCTCAAACCAGAACAACTCTGAACGTTAGGGAAGATAAGGGAAGACCACCTGAGCGAACCGACCGAAGGGACTTGACTTATCCGAACCGAACGATAGCGGCTTAAAGCTAAGCCTATCACGAGAATCAAAATCCTTGATCGACGAGGAGGAGCATCTCAAAGTATGGGGCAAAGGATCAAGCGCTTTGACTTTGTCTCCCGGGATCCACCACAGGTTGGGTTTGAGAGCCGTGTGATGGGTCACTATCCAGCACGGTTCGGAGAGCACTTTTAGTCTGCGTTGGTGAATAGAAGCCCCCCTATAAAGCAAGAAGGAAGCGGCTCTTCCCACGGCGGAGTCACCATTGACTCTATTTATTATTATGGGAAATCACTGTATCAAGATCTCAATCTGAGATCTTATTTCGGTTCGATACGTCCACCTACGAGACTCACCTTTGGCTTTCGCCTCGGTAGGTGTATTATTATACATTTTCCCAAAAGAACATTCATTCATTTCTTTCTTCCCCGTCGACCACGACGACTAAAACGACGCGAAAAATCCAGACCCGGAAAGGCGAAGGGCCGGTGGTGGGAATTTGGGAAAGTCGGGCCGATCGGGTGTCTTCATTCAAGCGACGGTACAGAAGAAGAACGAAAGGAAGTGAGAGGCCGGGGGTCGGGGAAAAGAGTCGAGTCGATCAGGCTCGACGATCGGAAGAAGCAAAACGAAATCAGGATTTGGCCGAAAAAGAAGCAAGGCTATGGATACCATGACCGATCACCATCGATAAAGAAGAATCTTTCTAAATCACTTCGGGTCAGCGGGGCCTTCAAGCATCCGAAATACGCCGGGGTTGTAAATGGCATAGCCTTCCTGATAGAAAATGACGACTCCTTCAGAAAAACGAAGTTATTCTTGTTCTTTTTCCCAAAGAAGTCCCGCTCCGACGGCCCGACGAGTCATCTACAACAAAGGACCCTCCCCGCAGTGCGCTCTTCCTTGAATTATTCGGTCATGCAATACTTATTGAATACAAAGAACAAAATGAATTTCGACCCCGTCGTAGTTCTCAATCATTTCGTGGCACCGGGCGTGGCTGAACCATCTACGATGGGGGGGGCTAATGCACAGGAAAGAAGCTTAGATAAGAGAATACGTTCTCGCATCGCTTTTTTTGTAGAAAGCTCGACCAGCGAGAAAAAGTGTTTGGCCGAAGCCAAAAAGAGGTTGACCCACTTCATTCGCCAAGCGAATGATCTTCGCTTCGCGGGAACAACAAAAACCACCATCTCGCTCTTTCCTTTCTTCGGTGCTACCTTTTTTTTTCCAAGGGATGGGGTTGGGGTGTATAATAACCTTTTTTTTGAGAATGCCCGGGAACAACTCCTAGGTCAATGTTGGAGAAAATGTTGGAACCTCATGGCTAAGGATAAGGTAATGGAATTGATAGAGAAATTCATAGACCTAGGTAGGATAGGAGAATTGATAAAGGGAATAGAGATGATGATAGAGATCATACTGAGAAACAGAAGAATTCCGTACGGGTACAACTCTTATTTGAACGAAGTGAAAAAAATGCGATCTTTGTTGTCTAATAGAACAAACACTAATACCTTAATTGAATCGGTCAAGATCAAATCTGTTTATCAAAGTGCTTCTCCGATTGCTCAAGACATCTCTTTTCAACTGAGGACCAAAAAAACAAGATCATTTCGTTCCATTTTTAGTAAAATAGTTAAGAATATTCCATTAGTAATGAAAAAGAGGGTTACGGGGATCCGTATATGTTGTTCAGGTCGATCAAAAGGTGCAAAAATAGCTAGAACTGAATGCGGAAAGTATGGAAAAATATCTCGTAATGTATTTAACCAGAAAATCGATTATGCTCCTGCGGAAGTATCTACTCGTTACGGAATCTTAGGTGTCAAAGTGTGGATTTCATATAGTCAAAAAAGAAAGGGGCGTGCTATATCCAAAACGTACGAAATATACTAAATATCGTAAAGGCAGATGTAGTAGGGGTTGCAAAGCGGACGGGACACAACTTGGTTTTGGAAGATATGGCACTAAAAGTTGTAGAGCAGGTCGTCTTTCATATCGAGCCATTGAAGCAGCGCGTCGGGCTATAATCGGACACTTCCATCGTGCTATGAGCGGACAATTCCGAAGAAATGGTAAGATATGGGTAAGAGTTCTCGCGGATATCCCTATTACCGGAAAACCTACAGAAGTCAGAATGGGAAGAGGAAAAGGAAATCCTACGGGTTGGATTGCTCGTGTGTCCACGGGACAAATCCTATTTGAAATGGATGGTGTGAGTTTGTCAAATGCTCGACAAGCCGCTACATTAGCGGCGCATAAACTATGTTCGTCAACCAAGTTTGTTCAGTGGTCGTAAGCTAATTAGTTAGTGGGGGGAAACCGGGCCGGGATTCAAAAGAATTAGGCGAAGTCTTTCTTCCTGAACGACGGAAGTGACTACTTTACTTTCGTATACTAGCTATTTGAAGATCTACCTTATCTTGCTTATTTAAGCAAAAGGCGATCCACTATCGGTTGTAGTCTTCTTGATCTATCAAGTCAAGAGGGCGAGGCTCCTAGCAATGGGAGGAAGGGGAGTGGGTTAGCGGGCCCCTTCACAGCTAATCGATCTATTTAAGGAAGAGTGAACTAAGTCACATACCCGGAACTGTAAATATCTGAAAGGAAATAGGATATGCTTAGTGCTGGAAAGGCCTTAGTATTCTTTCTCGCTTGCGCAGGGAAAAGGAAAGCAACTACAGCTGGATCGTAAGAGACAGGGACAACTACTAGAAAAATGAACCGGAAAGTGAGATTCGGGACAGGATTTCAGTCCAAAGAGATGGGGGCGTACTTGCCCATAGAGCGAAACATCACAAGCCATCTAACTTAAAATAGAGAGTAGGGCATGCTTGCTTTCTTCAAATCTTGCGCTCTGAACTACACCCATCCTGCGATAAGGGTGAACGTGGAGAAGAGCATCAACTAAACTCGCATGGATTGACAAGGAGCCACTGTTCAGACGAGAGTCAAAAAGTCAGGATGCCCAGAAATGGGCAAAACAAAGCCTTTAGCGTGCCAAAACCCCTTTTAGCTTTCTGCCTACTCTCTTGATTCTCTTTCTGCGTCAATGTCATTCCAGTCCAGTCGACTCTAATCATGAATGTCGTAGAGAATGTCCCTGTCCTGAGGGTGTCGTAGATTAAGTATCCAGATTCTGATTACGAAGATTATTACGAGGCTTTTTACGAAGAAGAAGTGCTACGACGGGACTTCAGAAGAAGTAGTGCAGGGTAGTTCACAGATTTGCTTCTCCATTTGATTGAATGGCATCAGTGTCTGGTGGTTTCCTCGTCAAGGGTGTAAGAAGGCGATTCCGAAGTCTTGTTGGTGTCAAACAAAGAAGGGCAGCACATGGTGCAACAAAGAAGACGGTCAGACATTCCATTCTGTTGAAGCATGGTCGGCGGGTGGAGAAGCCATACTGGATGGAAGGATGCCTCTTTGGTGGCTGATATGATAGGTAACTAACTGGTATTCCAGTGAGACCGGACTGGGCTCATTCGTAATAATCGTATGAACCGGAACCTGATTTTATACATGAATGAATGAACAAGTCAGAACTCATGCCGGTGGATGATACAGAGGAGAGCGTTGTTGGCCTCGAGAGTCAGTGATACGTAGTCTTGCTTGCTTCCTTGATGCTGAATTCTTCTTAATGGGCAAGCTCGACTGAGACGAGCAGAGTCAGGTTTTTGCCTCGGAGTACAGGAAGGAGAGCGAAAAAGAGACAATTCATGGGGTCGTGTGGACTATTTTATCCTATCGGAGGTAAAAAACATATGATATAAGTAATGACACCAAGGAGAGGAGTCAACCCACCATACATTCACATTCGGATCTCGGCGTTGGTGGCTGGGAAATATACCACCGTCTACTCACCACGTTTAGCGAGCGTCTCAAAAATAGAGGTTTAGGAGTGGCATAAAATAAGTAATAAAGCAGCCAATCCGGGAGTGCCAGCCGGTTAGATCTGATTGGGGAGGCAGAAGAAAGAAGGAACTCCGAGAAAGTCAAATTGACGGTATTCCCAGGTTCGGTTTACCTGGGGTGAGGTTGAGCGAGGGTAGCATGTAAACAAAGAAGAATTGCTATCCTGACAGCAGAAACTAATAAAGATCTTCGAACATTGGCAACCCAGCTCCCATTGAAAGAAAAGGAATAAGGGCTCAAATAAAAGCTCCTGCCGAATATTGATGAAACACAAGACGATCTGATACATCGAAACTGTTCGTAATAGGCCGAAGAATGGTGCATTAGATCCGGTAGCTCGCAGAGGGAATTATATCCAGTAAAGGCAAGGGCCAGCCCTTAGGCTTAGGTACAACCTTAGCGGTGCCCTTTACTTTAGTTGCATGTTCAACCTAGGCAAGACCCTACTTGCTGGTTTATCCATCATCCAATCCACAACAAATCGGGTGAAAGCCTGATACTTCTCACCTACTCAAAGGAGATTGAAAACTACCATTCCGTCGAATCGGAAAAGGTTTCGAAGAGCGCTGAAGGTCAGTTCGGTGGTAAGATCTGAAGGGGAGATTCCTTATCAGTCAAGGGTCTCAATGGACAAATCATAAAAAGAATAATTAGCAGCAGCGGCTAAAGCCTCATCTCTACCTGTGGAAGAGTCACCATTTCCAAAAGGCAAGGCAACCCCGATCTTGCAAACCTCTGGTAGAAAGAACCTCTCTTGCTGTTTCGGATTCGATCCTATCTTTTGTGCCTTTAAGCCTAATAGAAGTTCTCGCACTTGAGAAGGAATATCTTTTTTAGTGTCTTTCTCGAGTTATCGATTCTTTGACCATTTATATACCGAGCAAGGGAGTATAGCATTCACTCTATCTATCGATAGAAGGCTATTTTAAGGCAGTGTAGTACGACTTCTTCAAACACAAACTCCTAACAAGGAACTATGCTTAAGACATAGAATTCAACTAAACGAAGGCCCGTAGGCGAAAGGCTTCTTTCTTTCTTCTTGATTCATGCGCATATACTTCTTCTTCTTTGACTTAGGCTCCTCCGTGCCTTTCACAGACAGGAGAGAGAATGGCAAAAAGCTCTTTTTTCGAACGAAATCCAATAGTCAATCCCTCCACCACGGACAGAGACTAGGCTGCACCTTCTTCCTCTCCTGCTTGCTTTAGTGCTTTACTGTAACAAGGGAATCCACGCATCCAAGCCCCTTTTCCCCGCAGTGGTATGGAGTAGAAGTAGGACGTAGCACTAGGCTAAGGCAAGCTTAGAACTGATTGACCTGTAACAAACTGTATTACTTGTACCCGGAAAAGGCCCCCATTAATAGCTCATCCCTTTTCTTGATTTTTCTTTCTCGAGGGGCGTAGATAAGAGCCAAGAAGTGAGTGGCGGATGCTTGAACATAGGCAGATGTGGGACACAGAAAGAATAGATTCAGGTACTCCTGAGTCAAGAGATTCTTCTCCCTAAGTAGCATTCTTGTAAGTACAGAAGGAATTCTCCTGTCTCTGAAAAGATAGAGCTAAAAGGAATCTCTGGTATAGATATTTATATACCAGAGAAGAGACCGAAAAAGGTTCAACTAGCGCTTAGAGTTTGATGCGAGGATCAACTCCGTACCCTTCCTTCAGATAGTTACCGCTTTGCACGAGCTGAGACAGTGTAGATAGATCCGGATAAGGCAAAGATCACATTCCTACAGCTATAACTAAGACTAGGGATTACCTCAAAGAGGTGGATAAAGCGCATCTGAGCGTCTTGTCCCACTCTTCCGATTACGGAGTGACTGATGGACGCCACTACGGGGTATTCAGTCCTGTCCTTCATGGACGGATACATGGGCTACAAGAAAATCCGCATGGCACCAGAAGATGAGGATTTCCTTCAGGACACCTAAAGGAGTCTCTTACAGAACAGAACTCTTTTCCAACTATAGAGAATTCTCAATGGTACAGTGTCCGATTCGATCACTCGAGATCATATCATTCCAGAGCGGACGATTTCTAGCTCTCTTCCTCTTTCTAAGAGCGCTCCTTCCAACAACAGCGCTTACTCAAGCACTAGCAGCAGATATGGATATAACACCAAGAGCTTTTATTTCACCACCACCTGCTACAACAGGACAGTAAGAAAGGCACTAAGAGAGTTCCGAAGGAAAGGGAGGTCTGGACAAACATCTTTTGACGTGTCGAATATTCACTAACGAAAGTGGGCTTCTATCATGAGTTTAAGCTCCCTTTTGTTTTGGAGAATCTTACTCATTGTTGGTAGGAATTATGCTCTAAGTATGGGCTCATTCATAAGGATGAAAATTTACATGACACAATCCCTGAAGAGGGGCCCGGCCTTGCTTCTCTTGATTCCTCACCCACCTCCCGTAGAGGCGGATCAATATAAATATCTATACCAGAGATTCCTTTAGCTCATCGCATAATGTTCGGTCTTGTACCTATTCCCATTCGTCTATGGCCTATGGTTTGGTTACTGCGATGGATGGTCATACTAGCCACTCTTCTTATCGGGTCCATGATCCATATGGTCTTCAATGGTTGTCTTCCCGGAAAGGACTCTCTTGAAAGCAAAAGCTCTATCATCCATTATAAATCGAATTCAGGCTCCGTCTCCTGAGGAACCATCTTTCTTTTCTAGTCGAGTTAGAGTGTCGATCCAGAAACACCCTTTTTCCTGGGCTTTGAAGCGCTTTATTCGTGAAATACGGGGGAATACCAACCGATACGCCGAGGTCATCCTTGGTTCGTTCTTTTTAAAATCTCTTTCTATTTTTCTAATGTAATGCTCTAAGTCACCTCGTACTACCCTCCGTTGCGCATCCTGTGTAACATCAAGGAAATGGAAGGCTCAGACTACCGCGGCGGGAGGTCGTCTCCCAACACATTCTCCCTATAGTGGATCTGCCACCGATCGAGGCATATCTATTGGGGATGGTCACGTCAGCGGCAGCAAGTGGATCATTCATGCGCAGACTTAAAAAGAATGATGGCCCTTTGTTACCGACCTGAATGAAAACCTTGACTGGTCTTTTAGGTATCCTTATCCAATCCAAAAGGACATAAGAATCTTGCTTTAGAGGCCCGAATGCAACTAATTCTTGCCTTAGAAACTTCTTTCTATCGAGGGATGAGGAACTGTTTTCTCCTTCGGATAAACCTCGGGAACTCGGTTGAATAGTACAATTAAGGAATTTTTTTCCAAAGGGGCTTAGTTAATAGCAGTTACTATGTTAGTCTTAGTTTGGGACTCCTACTTGCTTGCAACTGCTTTTCTACTCGCTCAGTCTTCAATCGATTCCTTGGGTTTGAATTACCCATCTAAAATATTCCCCCTAAGCATGTGTAGGTAGTTTACTTCCTGTTTGGCCAACGACTCTTTGTGTCAACATTCAACATAGAATCTATCCTCCGGGCAAGGAATAACTCTTTGGACTACGCCCTTAAAGCCGTAAAGCTGCTCCGGACAATGAGAAGATTCAAACTAAGCTCACAGCGCACACTTGAACTTTTCAACTACTGGTCCCAATGGTGATTTCCCTCATTTAGTTAGAGTTGGATTCTTAAGACGCAGGTATCCTCTTCGGGGAGGTCGTATAGCAGCACCTAGCATAGAATGTATTCTTTCCAGCTATCTTTTTCTATGAAATGACTGAAATTCTATCATGACATCGGTTGGAACGAAGTCTCTTTTATAGTTGCACATTAGTGGCTCGGAGAGGCAAAGAAAGTGAACCATAGAAAGATTGGTGGTGAGGAGCTATCCATGAACGAGTTCACCGAGGATCGTCCACGTAATGCCATTCGTGTAATGACATGAGCTTGACTAATACCATCTCCTAGGTATGGTGCTAGGAAATACTTTCGATCCCTACGCAAGGTGCCTTTAGTGGAGTCCGTCCGCCTACGCCCAACTCGTATGGGAAAGCCAGCTCATTTTAGCATGTCGGTCAGGTGCTCCGTAAATGGGTGGGTTCCGTCTTTCCGTCTCCTGTCATCGGCTTTCGCCTTTCGCTCTAATAGTCTACTCTTCAAAAGTTCAGAGAACAATCTTCCGGGGGGTGCTTTCCGGTAAACCTCGGTGTGGCTAAAGCGGAGGTACGCGTCCTTGGCTTTCCTTCCAGTCGATCATACATATCGGTTAATAAACTAAAAGCCCGCCTCTGCATCCTTCTTTCTTTCTCACTCCTTGCCAACATGGATCAGAAAGGGAGGGACTTCGGATTTCGATCTTCAGGCGAGGACTAAGACTAAGTAAGCGCTGACAGCTTTATCGCACCTGCCCTAGGATAGGTTAGAAGGAAGTTCCTAGCCTCTACACATCCAAGAAGGGGGTCGAAGAAGAAAATGATTTATTGCTCCTAGCAGCTGCTAGCACTTCTGGTAGCTCTTCGCTTGCTCTTTGTACTATAGTCTCCTCTATTAATGCTTTATTCCCTCATTTCATCTTTGAAAGGTACTCACCTGTGAAGTAGTTGTTAACGGGTGTCTTCTAACCACTAATAATAAATAGCCCTGTAAAGCCCTAAAGACCTGGCCCTTCTGTTTGGCTTCTTTCTCTCAACCAGATGGGAATCAATCCTCAATTCCTCAATCTACCGATGAGTTAGAAGAGCTAGTAGTTAGTACTTCCTCTTGCTATGAAGCTAGTAAGCTCCTCGGTGTAAGCATTAGAGCCCTTAGACAGCTTAAGATTAAGAGTAGACGAAAGCTAGAACAAAGCCCGATCCCCCTCTGTTTACTAGGAAGGGTTACGATTTCCCATTCCCATGCTTATACCCACCGATTGGACTACGTACAGTCAACAAGAACTCTGCCGCGTGTGAAGTCCTTGCTTCAGACCTACGATATACCAACTCTACTCTTGTCTTATCGATAAGTAAAGCTGGAACTCTCGCCCCATATCCGTGGTTAGGAGACTGGTTGAACTACCATCCGAAGGGGCAAGGCGCTTTTCCCTCCACTGCCGTGTGCCGCTTCTGCCGCTGCCGGTTAGCCCGGGGAAGGACCTGCTTAAACCCCACCACGATCAGAGAGCTTACAAGCCATAGATCTCGGACGAAGCATACTATAGCAACTCTCACCCCTGTAGAGTGTAGTTCACCACTATTCCAAATTAGGTTCCATCAATGAATGACTTTACCCTAACATTGCTATTCTTCTTATTCTATATTAGTCTCTATCCTTTGAATTAAGCTTCCGTTAATCGCCTTGTTCAAGCGGCATTTAAGACTTTGATTAGTTCACAGACCTTGTCTACATATGTATCAATGACTAAATTCGTGAGATAAGGGAGATTGGGAGAGGCTAGGGTGGGGCGTACACGCTGTATGCCGAACGAAGCGGCGAAGAAGGAAGCGATTTACAAGATTGAACCCAAAAGAACGGCTTTTGAAAACAATTGGCTCGACCAGATAAATAATTTGGCTTCTGTAACCTTGGATGAATATCCGCTTTCCTCGCACGACTCAATCCTAATTGGCTCTTAACCTCTGGGATAAATGCGTAGGTTGAGCGCCTTTTTCTTCGGTTTAACGCCATTTCGAGGTGCCTCACGATAGATTTTATGGGGTCTTCAAGTCCATTCTCTAAACCCTAGATTTTCTTCTCCGTTCTCCCGCAGTCTACCGTTTGGTAAACTCTGCACATCCTTTATCAGAGATGATGGATTTTCCTTTGATTGAAAACCAAACCTTGGTCTCGTCCATTACCCGACCAACAAAGAAAGACATTGGAGTTTTTGGGTTCTTTCCACACCAGAAGCGGATATCGAAGATGCTGAAACAACAGAATCGGGAGAAGGATCCGATGCAACTCTATGTCGAGCTACTAAGATAGTTGTTCAGCCGAGGGAAAGAATCATTCAATGCTAGGGACCAGGGAAAGGAGGAAACTCTTCCCTCGTGCCCTTCGTTTTTTACCGGTATCATGATATAGAGAAGAGAGAAGCAGCACTCTTGTCGACCGGGCTAGCTTCAAAGAAAAGAAAAGGAAGAAGCCCTAATCTTCGAGTCAGGAGGTTAGATACCCACCATATGAAGTAGCTTGGCTTGTTAGCAACGTTTGGATAACTTGTTAGTCCTTTGATTGAGACCGAGCCGAGCGAACCTCTTCTTATTCTCCTTCGTTCGCAACCCCACCTTGAATTCTAATTCAAACCGACAACAAAAGGAGTTGTCCTCTCCCCTGGCTGGCCGCCGCTATCTCCTCATTCGCCCGACATACTTTTCTTAGTCCCTTTGGTGGATTGAAAAGGAATCCCTTTCGACCCCCTGGAAGACCTCGCAACGACTAAGACCTTAAAGAAGACAAAAGAAGGCCGTTTTACAGCGCTTTTCAAACTCATATGAGTATAGCGCGAGAGCCTATCCTCCATTGGTGGTGACCCATGAGATGCCACCCGTAAGGGCCTTCTTCCATGAATAAACGGAGCAATTTATCTCGCTTCCTGACTTGTCTAGTTTAGCCTTTCTAGGTCTAGTCTTAAAGGCGGCGGAGAAGAAGAGCTTCCTTATTCTTTCTTTATAATAGGAGTTCGGGGACGGGTATGCAAGCGGTAGAGTCTATTGAGTGGGATCAGTCGTCCTACGCCTCTTCCCAAGGCGAACTGGCCTGGTGTCTGGGGAGGGGGTCATCAACTCCTCTATTCTGGATTCGCTACAAGGCTCAAATCATGCGCTTGATCACTACTTTTCGGGAGCCGAACTAAGGTCTTCGTGCTATTCATCAATCGAAGAGGCCATTCTGTCAGAAGTTCGTAGGCTGAAAGATAGACCCGTCGTTACAAGTCGCTCTCAAAGTCCATATCTGCAACTACCGCGAGTCTTCCTCGCTCGATCTATGAACCACGGGCTTCTAAATTGGCTTTCTAATACGAGATTTCTGGATCATCTTCCCTTGAAGGGACTCAGTCTATTCTCTAGACCCCGGTTGAACTGGTTTACGCGGATAATCAACTGCAAATTTATTGTGTTAAGCAAATAACTAGGCTTGATGACGAACCTTGAAATCATGCCAAAAGTCGGGTTTTGAACACCAAAATAGCTATTTTTTTTTAAAACACTTTACTATAAGAAATACTGAAAAAGTTGCCCTTCAAAAAGAGCGGTAATAGAATAGTTGACGCCAAAAAATCGGGGTTTGGTGATTTGAAAGTACGTCGATTTTCTGTTTGCAATGGTCATATCGGGAATAGGATTTCGACCCCTTCTTTTGAAAAGACTTATGCTGTAGTACACTTGGCATTATCCATTGACCCGGAGGCATGCAGAGACCTCTAGCTAACTAAGCTAAGTCAACTTGGGCCTCCCATTCATCGTAGTAGCACTTCACCGAAAATGCTTAGGGCTCCAGACTCCTAAGATCTATCCCCGCGGTTGATAAAAGGAATTAGGCCTCTCGGCACGCTCCTAGCTGCAAAGTTGCAGCTAAAAAGACTTTGATTAGTTCCTTCTTGCGCCTGCATTATACGATTTCAAAGTTGTCGGTGAGCCTCATATCCGGTGTTGAAATCTCTCATCCGTATTGCTTGAATGAAAGAACTGGCTCGGGTCTATGAACCAGACTTCGGGTCTAAGAAGGGCTGCTAACGAGGCAAAAAGAAAGGGGTCGTAGAAATGGTCAATAGCCTCAGAAAGAGGAAGAAATAGGTCAAATCAAGGCCGTACCTTCGCTTCCGATCCTTCGCTTTGGCGGCTACGATGAAAGCATTGGCCCGAGGAATCTAGATCCGAATCAGAGATTTTTGTTCTTCACTCCTCACCTCCTAACCAGCAAGAAGACATTGGAAAGAGAAGTACAGAAGATCTGCCTGCCACTGGTTTGAAAGCGAAAGGCAGGAGACGATAAGTGGGACGCGAGAGTGACTCCGCAGCTAAGGAACGAAGAATCGAAGAATGGATCAATGTATGGCAGAACACGGATACGCAGGGTATGGCCGAAAGAGATAGATATTGAAAAGAGACAACGCCTGCCACCGATAGGGGAGTCCGCGCTAGGATAATGAATGGTTTCCACGGAAGAGCTTCTCCTTCCCGACACACCGGCGCTGTACGCAGGAGTTGAAGAAGAAGGCGAGCTTGGACCTTTTCTCGTGCCTTTTCTTCTGAATGGGATGAAGTCCATGGAACACTTTCCTTCAAACGATCTGATTCACTAGATCAAATCGACGACAACCGAATCCACTTCCTTGAGATCGCTTGACACAAGAGATTGAGAGCTGCCCTTGACTTCTTTCTTTTTCTTGCCAACAGGAGCTCAAAGGACAAGACTTGACTGGGATCCATCAAGAGGACTTCCCTTCTTGCCGGCTAGAAGGAATTCCAAACTTCAACTTGCAAGACTAGACCAAAAAGAAGTAGTCAATCCTTGCCTATCTTAGGTGGGCCTCTGACCCCGCAATCCGATCTTAGGCCCAGGGCGAGATGGCGAGAGAGGAGAATACCAAGCTAGCTACCTTAGGAAGGGAAAGCGAAGCAGAAAAAGCATTTGAAGAAGAGAGAAGACGAGCCGACACCCAGAGGATAATCTGGCATCGGCAAGGGACCGGGAAGGGCCTAGCCCAATTGAGGGAGAACGAGCTATCAACCTCTCTCTCACCCAGATCGGCAAAGATTGGTCTTACGCAGACACCTACCCAATCTAGACATTTGATTGATCAGGCTTTGACGACTTGACTTGAATGCCTTAGCCCTGCCTCCAAGAGATGCGGATGAAATCAATAGCAGCGGGCGAAGAGGAATTCATTCGTCTCAAAGAAAAAGAAGAAGACTCCGCACCTTGCTTTTATTGGAGGATTTCTCGTCTTTCCTAAAGCAAGCATTATCCTAGATATAGGAAAAGACCAATGCCACCTTCGACAGGGAAAGGCGAACCCGAACCACAGAAGGAAGAGCTTTTTCTCGGTATCAATGACTCACTTCTAGGCAAAAGAAAAAGAGTGGACTTGGTCTGGTCATCGCTATTGGTTCTCTTTAAAGATCCATCAACTCAAAGAGAATGATTGTCGGAAGTGACTTCGCGGGCGTGCGTACTTACTTAGTTACGACGACTTCTTCCAACTCTTACTTATAGGCGAGGTTCAAGCTTTCCAGCAGTCCAAGCAGATGCGAGTGAAATAGCTGCTCCCATTCCGACAAGAGAAGGAATGATTTTTCGCTTTTATGACGCCTGGAGCCATGTGTAGCCTGTGCGAAGGAAGCCTAGACTGGAGATGAATTACTACATTCAATCCTTGAAGATGGCACTTGGGTGGGATGGGATCGAATCCTTCCTCAAAGAAAGAATTGCCCTTCATCTCTTGAGCTCAGTAGGATATACTTGATCCAACTTTCAGTTAGCATTCAAATGCAACTATATGCTTTTAACATTTAGTTCAATGTAGGTGTAGGTAAGGATGTGCTCTAAGGGGGAAAAGGAATTTTCTATTCCCATCCCGAATCTACAACTCTTTACTCGTCTCATTCAAAGAGCAGTAGTCACATCCTTTCTTCTATCTCCTCCTCGCTCCGAACCTTATTCAAAGCATCGAGCAAATAATATGTTAGTTGGCTCAGGAAGGAAGAAAGGGCGGTATCTTATAGTTGAGAAAGGTTGCTTTTAGGAGCGCTGTTTTCATCCAACTAGAAATATCGTAAGAGAAGCAGAGAACCAATGCCCAAAAATGCCCTTTCCTTTCTTGGTTGGACCAAGGCGATTTCCGACAAGTCTTCCTTCATTGAAAGAGCAAGTCTTTCTTCATGGAGCAGAGCAGAATGAAAAAAAGAAACCGATATGAATGAACTCATGGAGGCTGTCTTCCCTTTTTTAGACTCTATACAGGCTCTTCCATCCACTAGTGGTATGGATATTCCCATAGATGCAAATTCGATTGTTGTTTCGGATACAATCCCTCAGGATGACCTGTGGGATGCTCTCGAGCAGGAAAACTGGAAAGAGCTCTCCAACTCGCGGGAATACAAATTGGATTGGAACGCCAGAGAGAACGAATCAATGATCAAGTCGATTGCTGAAGTCTTGAAGGAGAAAAGGATGGATGCTGGGGCTGACTATTGAAGACCCCACGGATATTGATAGAGCAACGGATGTCGTTTTCGACGATCTCTTCGATCGCGCATCCAAAGCGCAAAAACCATTTAACTAGAGTCCTTGGGAACATAGGAAATGAAAGAAGTCGGGTCTGGCGAGCATTCCTAAAAGACCTGAAAAGGTTTTTATAAGGCCGAGTTCTTTCAGTTGGAAATGGTATTGCAGGTCTATCAGATCAGTGGGCAACCATAGTGGACTTTTTTCGTGGTGTTGTTGACGTTGTTGAAAGCGAGGCTTACAACTCGCTTCAAATCTTTTCTTTTTTTGGCCGCGAGAAGAGCGAATGAACAAAAAAAAATCCAACCTAAGATGACTTCGACCGTTATCTCCTCATCTTCCTATTTATAAGCCACAGCTGACTTCGACGTTTCCAATTTACCATAGAATATCCGGGGTTTTTCTAGCCACTATCCTTTTCTTTTTTTATCTTCTTTGTCTGAAAATAGGTTTGATTTGCTTGACCTATGAGAATGTCTACCAATTCTTCTATTCTTCATCAAAGCTCATCCTAATCTCCGTCGTAATTACTGCCTTAGCCCTGTCCTACCATCTGTATCATGGGGTTCGTCATTTATTGACGGATTTTTCTGGATTTGGACGAAAAAGATGGAAATGACTGTTCAAATTTTTCTTTTCTTATGAAATGCTTTACTTATATTATTATTATTAGCGTTGATAGCTCTCTTCTTTAACGCTTATGCCGTAGAAGCTGACATCAGGCTATTGGCCTTTTATCTGCATCTTCCCGACCGGAAGGGGTTCGCTTTGTTTGGGATGAACTCGCAAAGACTCGACCCGGGTTCCCTCGTAGAGTGGCGTCTTTTATAAGACTCCACTTTCTCAGTGGAACTAAAAAAAAAGAGTTTGAGCTCTTTTGGCTTACTTTTAGCCACGCGGGGCGGCTATCCGCATGTGTCCAAAAGTGACGTCCATTTTTTTTGTTTTTGTAATGGGTATACTGGAGAAAAAGGGTTTGGAATTCGACCTCCCCTTATACGCTAAGCTAAGAGGTCATTGACTCCTTTTTTGTTTTGTGTAGGATCCCCTTTTTACATTCAATTATTTATTGAGCCCGGTGTGGAATCACCATCATTACACATTCATTCTTGGTCTGGCTGCTGGTCTAGTGAGCCTTCCTAGCCGCCTAGAGTGCAGCCTACCTGCTGAAGACCGTAACGTAAGTAACTCAGTGCTCCATACAGGGGAAATGAAAGCAGAATTCGTTCGGATCCTCCCACATGTTCAATCTTTTTTTAGCGGTTTCCCCAGAGATTTTTATCATTAATGCAACCTTCATTTTGCTCATTCATGGAGTTGTATTTAGTACCTCTAAGAAATATGATTATCCGCCGTTAGTAAGTAATGTGGGTTGGCTTGGATTACTTAGTGTTGCGCGCCTAGGAGGGCAGCGCGCTTTGGGATGCGGAGGAGCTATTCTCGTCCAGCTCCCTAACCTAATGCGGCACCGGGTTTGGACCGCAGGGAACCATAGCATGGGGGAACGTCTAATCCTTTTGCCGCCGCAAGGCTGGCTAATCGTACGCAGCAGGCTCGAAGACCCCTGGTTCTGGAAGGCACATGAGTCCGAACGCTATGTTGAATGTGCGACTGACACTACACTACGTAGGTACCTGTGCAGGTGAGGCGTCGGTCGGTCCTAGAAACGGCGGCAGCGGCGCGAGGAGTTAACGACCGGACGTGCTGCAACCTAGGGATCACCAGGCAGCTCTTTCGCTCTATAGGGATCGGGGGGGCATAGCACAATTCTTCTTAGAGGAGGGTTGTTTGCCCGGGTGACTGATCCTGCCATAATGTACTCCTACCTATACACCGGCAACCGAAGTCGAGCATACATACGAGTTTCTTCATGCGTGAATAGCCGGGAGGAAAGAAAGGGCGGTAGATGATAATGAGAAAAGGCACCGCGTCTGGACGGGCGGGCGGAATGGATGAGCGAAAGGTGTCATGCCATTTAGTGGGGAATATCCCGAGTCTCATGTAAGACAACTAAATACACCTCAAGGTGCTGCCGAGGAACTGAGGGACCTTCTCGAGCACAGGATAGGTAATTGAAAGATAGAGCTAGCCTATTCGTTATGGGGAATCAACGCTCCGGACCGAATAGAGCTTACCTACGGCACCTGGCTTTCTCCGGTGCATATTAGCTTAGCTGCGCTTACGCAGCCGGTTTGGCTTCCTCTCTGGCGGCCACTTTCCTTACCTTACCCCCGCTACACTCTCACTCCAAGCTAGGCCTGCTGAGCAAGATGCATTGCGATTTCCTCTTCTGTGTACGCACCGGAGCCGGGACGGGAAGAGAAACACTTTTTTCTCCGGCGAGCTTTCTCTCGTAAAGCCAAAGACGCCCCAAGACAAGGTCAAATGGGAAGAGGACATGGTCAATAGAACCTGGCTGGATCCGGGCTGGGATAGTGGCGCCCATTCAACATCAGTTCCGAAAGGGTTCGCTCATGCTGGAGGGAGCATCCCCACTTAGTGATCGGTCCGCTAGTTCACGCAAATCCGAAGAAGTTATCACGGACGAGCCACATGCAGGGAAACTTG